AACTCAGGTTCTGGATTCTCGAATTGAGAGAGATAAGAAGAGAGATCAAGAATTGTCACTATTTTCTAGATTCGTGGACCCAATTCAATTCAGTGGGATCCTTCATTCACATTTTTTTCGATCAAGAGCGTTTTCTAAAACTCTTTGACCCACGAATTTTAAGTATCTTACTTTCACGCAATTTCCAGGGTTCAACAAGCAAGCGAGATTTCACGATCAAGGGAGTAATACTCTTTGCAGTAGCGGTCCTTTTATATCGTATTAACAATCGAAATATGGTCGAAAGAAAAAACCTCTATTTGACAGGGTTTCTTCCTATAACTATGAATTCCACTGGACCCAGAAATGATCGATTGGAAGAATCTTTTGGGTCTTCCAATATGAATAGGTTGATTGTTTCGCTCCTGTATCTTCCAAAAGGAAAAAAGATCTATCAGAGCTGTTTCTTGAATCTGAAAGAGAGTATTGGGGTTCTCCCAATAACAAAAAGGAATTTTGCTTGTAAGATATCTAATGAAACCGTCGCCATAATTGAGATCTTATTCAAAGAGAAGGATATCAAATATTTTGGAGTTTTCTTTTGTATATTATATGGATGATGATCCGATCGGCAAGGGCCATGATTGGGAATTGTTTGATCTGAGCATGTTTCCCATCTCTTCTCGAGAAACAAGTGGGCTATTTCTTTGCAAAATTGTGCTCAATTTCATATGTGGCAATTCCGCCAAGATCTCTTCGTTAGTTGGGGGAAGAATCCGCACGAATCGTATTTTTTGAGGAACATATCGAGAGAGAATTGGATTTGGTTAGACAATGTGTGGTTGGTAAACAAGGATCGATTTTTTAGCAAGGTACGAAATGTATCGTCAAATATTCAATATGATTCCACAAGATCTAGTTTCGTTCAAGTAACGGATTCTAGCCAATTGAAAGGATCTTCTTATCAATTCAGAGATCATTTGGATTTCAGTGATTCCATTAGTAATGAGGATTCGGAATATCACACATTGATCAATCAAAGAGAGATTCAACAACTAGAAGAAAGATCGATTCTTTGGGATCCTTCCTTTCTTCAAGCGGAAGGAACAGAGATAGAATCAGACCAATTCCCTAAATGCCTTTCTGGATATTTCTCAATGTCCCAGCTATTCACGGAACGCGAAGAAAGAAGAAATGGAAGAGGTTCTTGGGAATGCTACAAGATCCGTTCGTCCTTTTTTTTCTGATAGATGGTCAGAACTTCATCTAGGTTCGAATCCTACTGAGAGGTCCACTAGAGATCAGAAATTGTTGAAGAAAGATCTTTCTTTTGCTTTTGTCCGTCGATTGGAAAATAAAGAAATGATTCAGATATTCAAAATTATTAGGTATTTACAAAATACTGTATCAATTCATTCTATTTCATCAGATCGGGGATGTGATATGGTTCCGAAGGATGACCGGGGTTCCAATCAAAATTCATTCTTTAACAAAAATCCATTCTTTGATTTATTTGACCGATTCCATGACTGGAATAGGGGAGGATATGCCCACGATTTTGAATCGGAAGAGAGATTGCAAGAAATGGCAGATCTATTTACTCTATCAATAACCGAGCCGGATCTGGTCTATCATAAGGGATTTTCTTTTTCTATTGATTCGTACGTATTGGATAAAAAAAAATTCTTGAATGAGGTATTCAACACCAGGGCTGAATCGAAAAATAAATCTTTATTGGTTCTGCCTCCTGTTCTTTTTCGTTTTGAGGAGAATGAATATTTTTTTCGAAGGATCAGACAAAAACAGGTCTGGATCTCCTGTGGGAATGGTTTGGGAGATCTAAAGCAAAAATTTGTGGTATTTGCTAGCAACACCATAAGGGAAGCAGTCAATCAATATAGATTGATTCGAAATCTTATTCAAATCCAATATAGTACCTATGGGTACATAAGAAATGTATTGAATCGATTTTTTTTACTGAATAGATCCGATGGCAACTTCGAATATGGAATTCAAAGGGATCACAAAGGAAAGGATACTCTCAGTCATAGACCTCTAATGAAATATATGATCCACCCAGATTATCCATATAGATACAAATGAATCAATTTTTCTTTCGTTACTTTGAAGTTCGCAAGAAACTAAAGAGAAATGTGTATAAGTTACTTCCTTTCTTTTTGTCCAAATTGAAAAAGTCACTTCGTTTCTTTTTTTCACCCCAGTCAATTCGTTTCTTTTTGTCCAAGTCACTTCGTTTTTTGTCCAAGTTACTTTTCTTTTTGTCTAATTCACTTCCTTTTCCTTTTTCTGTGTAAGTTTGGGGAATGTTCCCATTCATAGGTCTGAGATCCACATCTATGAATTGAAAGGTCCGAACGATCAACTCTGCAATCAGTTGTTAGAATCGTTAGGTTTTCAAATTGTTCATTTGAACAAATTGAACTCCTTCTTATTGGATGATGATGGTACTTTGAAATTCTTGATCAATGGAGGAAAAAGATCACCCTTTTTTTTCAATAAGATACCAAAGCAGATGGTTGACTCATTCCATACTAGAACTAATCACAGGAAATCCTTTGATAAAAAAGATTCCTCTTTCTCAAGGATATTCGACGATCAAGACAATTGGCTGAATCCCGTGAAACCTTTTCATAGAAGTTCATTGATATCTTCTTTTTATAAAGCAAATCGACTTCGATTCTTGAATAATCCACATCACTTCTGCTTCTATTGTAACAAAAGATTCCCTTTTTATGTGGAAAAGGCCCGTATCAATAATTATGATTTTTCTTTGTGCGTTGGTAAAAAAAACATGTTTTTGGGGGGAGAACTACTATTTCACCAATCGAGTCACAAGTATCTAAAATATTCATACCTAATGATTTTCTACAAAGTGGTGACGAAAGGTATAACTTGGACAAATCTTTTCATTTTCTAAGTCGACCCGATCCATTCGTTCGTCCAGCTTTTTATTCGATCGTAGACACTTCTGGAACACCTCTAACAGAGGGACAAATAGTCAATTTTGAAAGAACTTATTGTCAACCTCTTTCAGATATGAATCTATCTGATTCAGAAGGGAAGAACTTTCATCAGTATCCCAATTTCGATTCAAATATGGATTTGATTCACATTCCATGTTCTGAGAAATCTTTCCCATTCGAAAAAAGGAAAAAACAGAGTCCTTGTCTAAATCGAAAGAAAAGCCTTGGATTTCAGAAAGGGCGGATGTATACAACCTTTCAAGGAGATAGTGGTTTTTCAATTCTCTCAAAAAATGGAATCTATTCCAAACATATATGCCAAGCTTCTTTACTTCGACAGGGTACAAATATATAAATTTGATATTTTAGATATTTTTCAGACCTATTGTCAATACTAAGTAGCAGTCAAAAATTTGTATCCATTTTTCATGATATGATGGGTATATCATGGCGAATTCTTCAGACCCAATTGTGTCTTCTGCAATGGAATCTGATAAGTGAGATTTCGAGTAAGTGTTTACATAATCTTCTTCTGTCCGAAGAAATGATTCATCGAAATAATGAGTCACCATTGATATCGACACATCTGAGATGGCGAAATGTTCTGGAATTGCTCTATTTAATCCTTTTCCTTCTTCTTTTTGCTGGATATTTCGTTTCTATACATCTTTTGTTTGTTTTCCGGACTTTTAGTGAGTTACAGATAGAGTTCGAAAGGCTCAAATCTCTGATGATTCCAACATCTAGGATTGAGTTGGAAAAACTTCTCGATAAGTATCCTACGTCTGAACCGAATTCTTTTTGGTTAAAGAATCTTTTTTCTCGCTGTTCTGGAAAAATTTATGCCCATCAGTCGAATCGCTTTTTCTATAAATACGAGACATCTAAGTCATACAAGTAAAGAGATCTATTCATTGATAAGAAAAAAGAAAAAACGTGAACGGGAATTGGATTGA